AATGGAAAAATGATTATAATTAATTATTGAAAACTCATATTTAACCAACATTTTATAAAGAGTTATTTTTTTATGAGAGTTTCATAGATTTTCGTCTCCCTAAAGGAGAAACTCAATGGCAATAAGCTCAACTGAGCGTCGAACAAAAAACGTCCAAGTTTTTGTTGAAAAGGACGCTGTCGAAACTAGTTTCGAAAAATGGGCACAACCAGGACATTTTTCAAGAACATTAGCAAAAGGACCAAAAACAACAACTTGGATTTGGAATTTACATGCGGATGCTCATGATTTTGATAGTCAAACTAGCTCATTAGAAGAAGTTTCTCGTAAAATTTTCAGTGCTCATTTTGGCCAATTAGCAGTAATATTCTTATGGATTAGTGGTATGCACTTCCATGGGGCATATTTCTCTAATTATTCTGCATGGTTAACAGACCCAATTGGTATCAAACAAAGTTCTCAAGTAGTTTGGCCTATTGTAGGTCAGGAAATTTTAAACGCTGACGTTGGAGGAAACTTCCAAGGTATTCAAACAACTTCAGGTTGGTTCCAAATGTGGCGTGCAGAAGGTATTACTAGCGAAGTAGAATTATACTGGATCGCTATCGGTGGCTTAGCAATGTCTGCAATTATGTTATTTGCAGGTTGGTTCCACTACCATAAAGCAGCACCTAAATTAGAATGGTTCCAAAATGCGGAATCAATGATGAATCACCATTTGGCTGGTTTATTAGGATTAGGTTGTTTATCATGGTCAGGACATCAAATTCATATCGCATTACCTATTAACAAATTATTAGATGCGGGTGTTGCACCACAAGAAATTCCGTTACCTCATGAATTTTTAATTAATCGCGAGTTAATGGCTCAACTATATCCAAGTTTTTCTAAAGGATTAGCGCCATTCTTCAGTGGTCAATGGGGTGAATATTCAGATTTCTTAACGTTTAAAGGTGGTTTAAACCCAATTACAGGTGGTTTATGGTTAAGTGATATTGCACATCATCATTTAGCTTTATCTGTTTTATTTATTATTGCAGGCCACATGTACCGTACAAATTGGGGTATTGGTCACAGCATGAAAGAAATTTTAGAAGCTCATAAAGGTCCATTTACTGGTGAAGGTCATAAAGGATTATATGAAATTTTAACAACTTCATGGCATGCTCAATTAGCAATTAACTTAGCTATGATGGGTTCATTAAGTATTATTGTGGCACACCACATGTACGCAATGCCACCATACCCGTATATTGCTACTGATTACGCTACACAATTATCATTATTCACTCATCATATGTGGATTGGTGGATTCTGTGTTGTTGGTGGTGCGGCACACGGTGCTATCTTCATGGTTCGTGATTACACACCAGCTAATAATTATAACAATTTACTTGATCGTGTATTACGACACCGTGATGCAATTATCTCTCATTTAAATTGGGTTTGTATCTTCTTAGGCTGTCACGCTTTTGGATTCTACATCCATAATGATACAATGCGTGCTTTAGGCCGTCCACAAGATATGTTCTCAGATAAAGCAATTCAATTGCAACCAATTTTTGCTCAATGGATTCAAAATATCCATTTATTAGCTCCAGGTACAACAGCTCCAAATGCTCTAGCTACAACAAGTTATGCTTTTGGTGGTGATGTAGTAGGAGTTGGTGGTAAAATTGCTATGATGCCTATTACTTTAGGTACAGCAGATTTTATGGTTCACCATATTCATGCTTTTACAATTCACGTAACGGTGTTAATTTTACTAAAAGGTGTTTTATATGCTCGTAGTTCTAAATTAATTCCGGATAAAGCAAACTTAGGTTTCCGATTCCCATGTGACGGTCCAGGCCGTGGTGGTACTTGTCAAAGTTCTAGTTGGGATCACGTATTCTTAGGTTTATTCTGGATGTACAACTCAATTTCAGTTGTAATTTTCCACTTCAGTTGGAAAATGCAATCAGATGTTTGGGGATCAATTACGCCAGATGGATCAATTGCGCATATCACAGGTGGAAACTTTGCGAAAAGTGCTATTACTATTAATGGTTGGTTACGTGATTTCTTATGGTCACAAGCATCACAAGTTATTCAATCATATGGTTCAGCTTTATCAGCATATGGTTTAATTTTCTTAGGTGCGCACTTTATTTGGGCATTTAGTTTAATGTTCTTATTTAGTGGTCGTGGTTACTGGCAAGAATTAATTGAATCAATTGTTTGGGCACATAATAAGTTAAACTTTGCTCCAGCAATTCAACCACGTGCATTAAGTATTACACAAGGTCGTGCAGTTGGTTTAGCGCATTACTTACTAGGCGGGATTGGAACAACATGGTCGTTCTTCTTAGCTCGTTCAATTTCAATTACTTAAGACTCTTTATTATTAATAAGTCTAAATTATTCTCTACTTACAACTATAAATAATATAAATAGGCATCTGAAGGTTATGGCAACTAAATTTCCAAAATTTAGCCAAGCTCTTGCGCAAGATCCAGCAACACGCCGAATTTGGTATGGGATAGCTACTGCTCATGATTTAGAAGCCCATGATGGTATGACAGAAGAAAATTTATACCAAAAAATCTTCGCATCTCATTTTGGCCATCTAGCTATTATTTTCTTGTGGACTGCAGGAAATTTATTTCATGTTGCATGGCAAGGTAACTTTGAAAAATGGGTAGAAAATCCATTAAAAGTGAGACCAATTGCTCATTCAATTTGGGATCCTCACTTCGGTGAATCTGCACTAAAAGCTTTTAGTAAAGGTAATACATACCCTGTAAATATTGCATTTTCAGGAGTATACCAATGGTGGTACACAATCGGATTTAGAACAAACCAAGAACTATATGCAGGTTCAGTTGGATTATTAATTCTTTCATGTGTATTATTAATTGCAGGCTGGTTACATTTACAACCAAAATTCCGCCCAAGTTTATCTTGGTTTAAAAACAATGAATCACGTTTAAATCACCATTTATCAGGTTTATTAGGCGTAAGTTCTTTAGCATGGACAGGTCACCTTGTACACGTAGCTATTCCAGCATCTCGTGGTGTACATATTGGTTGGGATAATTTCTTAACGACTCCACCACATCCAGCTGGTTTAACTCCTTTCTTTACAGGGAATTGGACTGTTTATGCAGAAAATCCGGATAGTGCAAACCACGTATACGGAACAAGTGAAGGAGCTGGTACAGCAATTTTAACATTCTTAGGTGGTTTCCACCCACAAACGCAATCGTTATGGTTAAGTGATATTGCTCACCACCAATTAGCAATTGCAGTTGTTTTCATTATTGCTGGTCATATGTACCGAACAAACTTTGGTATTGGCCATAATATGAAAGAAATCTTAGATGCTCACCGTCCTCCGGGAGGTCGATTAGGTGCAGGTCATGTTGGGTTATTTGAAACAATTACTAACTCATTACATATGCAATTAGGTTTAGCCTTAGCGAGTTTAGGTGTAGCAACATCGTTAACAGCGCAACATATGTACGCATTAACACCATATGCATTCTTATCTAAAGATTTTACAACAGAAGCAGCATTATATACTCATCATCAATATATTGCTGGATTCTTAATGGTAGGTGCGTTTGCTCACGGTGCGATTTTCTTCGTAAGAGATTATGATCCAGAATTAAACAAAAATAATGTTTTAGCAAGAATGTTAGAACATAAAGAAGCAATCATTTCACATTTAAGTTGGGCTTCATTATTCTTAGGATTCCATACATTAGGTTTATATATCCACAATGATACAGTAGTAGCATTTGGTCAACCAGAAAAACAAATTTTATTTGAACCATTATTTGCTGAGTATATCCAAGCTGCATCAGGTAAAGCTGTTTACCAATTTAACGTTTTATTATCTTCATCAACAAACCCAGCAACTGTTGCGGGTAATCAAGTTTGGTTACCAGGTTGGTTAGATGCGATTAATAATAATAAGAATGATTTATTCTTAAAAATTGGTCCAGGTGATTTCTTAGTACATCACGCTATTGCTTTAGGTTTACATGTAACAGCTTTAATTTTAGTAAAAGGTGCTTTAGATGCACGTGGTTCTAAATTAATGCCAGATAAAAAAGACTTTGGGTACAGTTTCCCATGTGATGGTCCAGGTCGTGGTGGTACTTGTGATATTTCTGCTTGGGATGCTTTCTATCTTGCAATGTTCTGGATGTTAAACACTATTGGTTGGGTAACATTCTACTGGCACTGGAAACACATGACAATTTGGGGAGGTAATCCAGGTTTATTTGATGAATCATCAAATTACATTATGGGATGGCTACGTGATTACTTATGGTTAAACTCATCTCCATTAATTAATGGTTACAACCCATTCGGTATGAATAATTTATCGGTTTGGGCATGGATGTTCTTATTTGGTCACTTAATCTGGGCAACTGGATTTATGTTCTTAATTTCTTGGCGTGGTTACTGGCAAGAATTAATTGAAACTCTTGTTTGGGCACATGAACGTACACCATTAGCAAACTTAATTCGTTGGAGAGATAAACCAGTAGCACTTTCTATCGTGCAAGCTCGTTTAGTTGGTTTAGTACACTTCTCTGTTGGTTATATTTTAACTTATGCAGCGTTTGTTATTGCATCAACATCAGGTAAATATGGTTAATTCATATTTATAAAAAAATTAAAAAAACAAAATATTTAGATATTTTGTTTTTTTAATTTTTTTATAACTAAAAGTATAATCCTAACATATCAGGGAAGAATCGATTAATTTCAATGATGAATCCAGCAGTGAAAGACATCCAAATTGTTAAAAGAACAGGGGCTGTTGATAAATATTTTTGAAAGTTGTCCATAAAAATAAATAATTTTAAGTAAATATTTTTTCTAAAAAATTAACGTGGCGAAACTGTAACATTTTCATCTAATGCTACTAAATCACCGCTAATTAATTCTTGCCATGCAGAGATTGGCCAGATATAGCCTGTTGTCATTATTTTTAAAGCTAAAGGAACATTAATAATAATTTCACTTTCTGCAGGATTTTTCGTTGTACTAACAGCTCTTAAATATTTACGACCAACCCAGCCAATCCAGCCAGAAATATAAATAAATCCAAAGCCTGGAAGAATAAATTCTGCAGCATGACTCCAACGTCCATCAGCAACTAAGTGAGGTAAACCATCAGTACCGCATAAAAGTTCTGAACGACTATATTTATCGAAACGAGCTTTTGTTCGTTCAATTTGTTGTTCTAGAGCTAGTGCAGGTGGTGTTCCTGCTTCATACGTTGCTACTCGTTGTTCTAATTTTTTAACACTAGCCTTTAAACGCTTTTCAAACGCTGGTGATTCACTACATTTAGTTAAACCGCCAATATCGGCAAATGCTTGCTTAGGCGCAAACGTAATTAAGATAAAAAGAAAGATATTTAATAAGTTAAAACGTTTCATTAAAAGAGATATAAAAATAAAAACTTCTTTAGTAAAAAATTTCTCGAAAAGAAAACTATTGTTACTTATATATTAGTGTAGTTTTTAATAAAAAAATATTTTTTATTTAAATTTTTCTAAATTGTATTTCGAAAGTTTTAAAAAATCATAGAAATTTATATTAGGCCCAGTAGGAATCGAACCTACATTGGAAACTTAGAAGGTTTCTGTCCTAATCCGTTAGACGATAGGCCCTTATTATGTAAGGTATTATAAACTATAAATGAAAATAAAATATGTTTCATTTACAAAATGGGCAATACAGGATTTGAACCTGTGACCTTCTGCTTGTAAGGCAGACACTCTACCGCTGAGTTAATTGCCCACTAACCTAGTGTATTATTATATTAGTTGAAACTTAATCATACGTCAATATTCACTTAGTAAAAATTGATAAATGTACGAACTTTTATTTTACAGATAATATCTATAGAAATCATAAAAAGTAAAAATTAAAAAAATATCAAATAGATAATTTATTTTTTTAATTTTTACAGTTGTCTTTTTGCGTAAAATTTGTTATATTAATAGAGTAGGGTCGGTGCCCGAGTGGTTAAAGGGGGCGGATTGTAAATCCGTTACGTTACGTTACGTTGGTTCAAATCCAACTCGGCCCATTTTAAATTTAAAATATGAAAACTCGAATCATTTTAAATTAAATTACTTGAAGCGAAATCTTATACAATTTTTTATAAACCAACCATGCTTCTAAGTACGAGATAGAGACCTGTAAAAAAAAGTATAAGAAATACAATTAAAAAGATACGTAGTTTAGGAATTTTAAACAAATTTTTAAATGGAGTTAAAATAACTAAAATTAACCCTGTGACACTACTTATAAAAAAGCGTGGATAACGAAAGATATTATTCCAAAAATTATTCATATTATTTTAAAATAACAGTAAGTATATATTTATTATTATAAATAGAATTTTTAATTTTTAAAATGTCTTAAAGATAGTGTGATAAAGTAGTATCACATGTTACAATAATAATATATAAACGTAGTTTAAGGCTCTGTAGCTCAGTGGTTAGAGCAGGGGACTCATAAGCCCAAGGTCGTAGGTTCAAATCCCACCAGAGCCATCTACAAAAAATATCGCTATAGGTTTAGGAGAAATGGCTGAGTGGTCGAAAGCAATAGATTGCTAATCTATCGTACAGTTTCTGTACCCAGGGTTCGAATCCCTGTTTCTCCTTAATAGTTTAAACTAGAAAATAGTTGACATTAGCAAACTAATAGGCTTATAATCAAAGCACATTAAATAATAAGGGATTGTAGTTCAATTGGTTAGAGCACCGCCCTGTCACGGCGGAAGTTGCGAGTTCGAGTCTCGTCAGTCCCGTAAACCAAATAATTAAAATAAGATTTCACGATCAAAAGTTAAATATCAAATATTTTTAAGATCATTACGAGTGTAAGTAATATCTAAATTCTTATCTTTGAACCTAATAATAATATTTAAAATATTATTATTAGAGATTTATTATTCACCTTGAACTTTTAATAATGCAAAGCCTAATGAAAGTCCCAATAATGTCATAAAGAAACAAGTTACAGCTGCGGTAACAATTTCAGCATTTGCATATGGGAAAATTTTTAAAACTAATTCCATAATTTTTAAATTCTTAAATTTTTACAATGTTTAAAACATTAGAAACCATTTCTGGCCCAAACTACTAAAGTTAATGAAAATGTAAACATTGTCATTACTCCTGCCCAACCTAGACTTATAATATCCATACTTATTCTAAAATTAATTTGAATTTTTATAATTTAAAAGGATAGAACACCTTTTAAATTATCTATTTTTAATGTATATTAAATACCATTTGCCCAATCAACATCAACATTTTCAATAATTAAAGATGAATTGTAGATTTGTAGAATAATTAATAAAAATACTAAGAATGCTACCATAACTACACCCATGATAGGGGTTGTACCCCAACCAGGAGCAACTTTACCATATTCAGCGTTTAATGGGCGTAAAATTTCACCTAATCTTGTTCTTAATGCCATAAAAATATTTTATATTTTTAATAAATTAATTTTTGTATTACATGTTATATAATACTAAAACGTTAATTTAGATAATGATATAACATGGAAACAGCAACTATTATTGTAATTTTTGTATCAAGCTTACTTTTAGGTATTACAGCATATTCAATTTATACCGCTTTTGGACCGGCATCAAAAAATTTGCGTGATCCATTTGAAGAACATGAAGATTAAAATAATAAAACCACTTTTGTGGTTTTATTATTTATTATTTGATAATTCTTGGTGATTCTCGGAAGAATACAGCAAAGAAAATTACCATTAAAGTCCCAATAAGTAAAAATGTATAAACTAAGGCTTCCATTGTTTAATCCTGTTTAATTTTAATACATTAAAAAAACAAAGGGTTTAAGTTAAACTGCACCTTGTTTTTTTGTAGATTTGTCACCAAGCTTTTGGAATGCACCAAATTCTACTTGTTCAGTAACTTCCGCACCAATACCTGTGAATACATCACGGAAAATAGTACGACCACCATGCCATAAATGACCAAAGAAGAATAATAATGCGAAATTAGCGTGACCAAATGTGTACCAACCACGAGGGCTACTACGGAATACACCATCTGATTCTAAACTTGTTCTATCAAATTCAAAAACTTCACCTAATTGTGCTTTACGTGCAAACTTCTTAACAGTTGCAGCATCTTTAAATGTTTGACCATTTAATTTACCACCATAGAAATCTACAGTTACACCAACTTGCTCAATACTATATTTTGATTCAGCACGACGGAATGGAATATCAGCACGGATAATACCATCTTTATCTACTAAAATAACTGGGAATGTTTCGAAGAAAGCTGGCATTCTTCTAACTGTTAATTCACGACCTTCTTTATCACGGAAAATTGGATGACCTAACCAAGCTTCAGCAATACCATCACCTTTATCCATTGCACCAGCTCGGAATAGACCACCTTTTGCTGGATTGTTGCCAATGTAATCGTAAAAAGCAAGTTTATCAGGAATACGTGACCACGCTTGACTTTCTGATGAGCCTTCGCTGATGTATGTTTCAACTTGACGCTCAATTTCTTGTTGGAAGTAACCGCTATCCCATTGGTAACGAGTTGGACCAAATAATTCAATTGGAGTTGCCGCTGCACCGTACCACATAGTACCTGAAGTAACAAACGCTGCGAAGAATACAGCAGAGATACTACTAGATAATACAGTCTCAATGTTACCCATTCTTAACGCTCGGTATAAACGTTGAGGAGGACGTACTGTTAAGTGGAAAATACCAGCAAAGATACCAAAGATACCTGCTGCAATGTGATGTGCTGCAATACCACCTGGGTTAAATGGGTTAAATCCATCAGCACCCCAAGATGGTGCTACCGGTTGAACTTTACCTGCAATACCATATGCGTCTGAAACCCAAATACCAGGTCCGAATAAACCTGTAACGTGGAATGCACCAAACCCAAAACATAATAAACCAGATAAGAATAAGTGAATACCAAAGATTTTTGGTAAATCTAATGCTGGTTCACCTGTTCGTGGATCACGGAATAATTCTAAATCCCAGTAAACCCAGTGCCAGATAGCTGCTAAGAAACACATACCAGATAAAATAATATGTGATAAAGCAACACCTTCAAAACTCCAAATACCTGGATTTGAAACGCTTTCACCGGTAATACTCCAACCACCCCAAGAATCTGTAATACCTAAACGTGTCATGAAAGGCATTACAAACATACCTTGACGCCACATTGGGTTTAATACTGGATCTGAAGGATCAAATACTGCAAGTTCATATAATGCCATTGAACCAGCCCAACCTGCTACTAATGCTGTGTGCATTAAGTGTACAGCAATTAATCGACCTGGATCATTTAAAACAACAGTATGAACACGATACCATGGTAATGCCATAGTAATTCATTCCTTAATATAAATAATGGTTTTTGACTTTCTTACAACTAAACTATAAGAAATAGCTAGCTACATTATTATTATAAGTGAAGATAACAAAAATTATTTAAATAAATTGTAGTTATTTAGTTAAATCTATTTAAAAATAGATTTAACTAAATTTTAAACTACTATAAAGTGTTTTTAAAAGTAGTTTTAGATGCTTCAATCGCTTCTTTTAATGCTGTTTCAGCATCATCTGTGAATTGATTTGTATCTGTAACTATACTAATATAGTTAGAACTTGAAGTACCTAAGTAAGATAATAATGCAGCACAGTAAGTTTTAACACTTGCTACTGGTAAATCATCTAAGAATCCATTAATACCTGTATAAATTAATGCTACTTGTTCAGCAACAGATAAAGGAGAATTTTGTGGTTGTTTTAAAACTTCACGTAATCGTGTACCACGAGCTAATTGTTTTTGAGTAGCTTCGTCTAGATCTGAAGCAAATTGAGAGAAAGCTTCTAATTCAGCGAATTGAGCTAATTCTAATTTTAACTTACCTGCAACTTTTTTCATTGCTTTTGTTTGAGCAGCAGATCCTACACGTGATACTGAAATACCTACGTTAATTGCAGGACGAATACCTGAATTAAATAAATCGTTCGATAAGAAGATTTGACCATCTGTAATTGAAATTACATTAGTTGGAATATATGCAGATACATCACTTGCTTGCGTTTCAATGATTGGTAGAGCAGTCATACTACCACCACCTAATTCATCACTTAATTTCGCTGCACGTTCTAATAAACGTGAGTGTAAGTAGAATACATCACCAGGGTACGCTTCACGTCCTGGAGGACGACGTAATAATAAAGACATTTGACGGTAAGCCATTGCTTGTTTAGTTAAATCATCATAGATTACTAAAGTAGCTTTGCCTTCATACATAAAGTATTCTGCTAATGCAGCACCAGCATATGGAGCAATGTATTGTAATGTTGCAGGATCGTTTGCACTTGCTGACACAATAATTGTGTAAGCCATTGCTTCTTTTTCTTCTAATACATTTACTACTTGTGCAACTGTTGAAGCTTTTTGTCCAATACCGATGTATACACAAACAACAGATTCTGTTTTTTGATTAATAATCGTATCAACTGCAATAGAAGTTTTTCCTGTTTGACGATCTCCAATAATTAATTCTCGTTGACCTCGGCCAATTGGAATCATTGCATCAATAGAAGTAATACCAGTTTGTAATGGTTCACATACTGATTTACGACTAATAATACCTGGTGCCATTGCTTCTAATAAACGAGTATCAGACGCTTCAATATCACCTTTACCATCAATAGGAGTCGCTAAAGGATTTACTACACGACCTAAGAAATTATCACCTACAGGAATTTGAGCAATTTCTCCAGTGGCTTTAACAGTACCACCTTCTAAAATTTGACGACCAGTACCCATTAAAACGACACCAACGTTATCGTTTTCTAAGTTAAGAGCAATACCAATTGTCTTATCTTCAAATTCTAATAATTCTCCACTCATTACTTGATCAAGCCCATATACACGAGCGATACCGTCACCTACTTGTAAAACCGTACCAATGTTGTCTACTTTAACATCTTGGTCGTACTTTTCAATTTGTTCGCGGATAATACTACTTATTTCGTCTGGACGAATATTTATCATTGTATTATTTTTAGGATAAAAAGTTAATAAAAGATTTTAGTTGTTTTTAAAGTTCTAAAACACTATCTAAATGACTCGCTAATTTTTGTAACTGATTTTTAATAGTAAAATCAATTACTCTTGAATTTGTTTTTATTAAAAAACCACCGATTAAACTTGAATCTACAGTAATTACTAATCTAATTTCTCTAGCATTCGTTAATTCTTTAAGTTTTTTAATTAACAGATTTTTTTGTTTGTTAGTAAACGCAAAAGCAGTTGACACTTCAACCATTTTAATTGAAGCTAAACGGTAAACTAATTGTAAGTAGCTATCAATAACTGCTTCTAATAAGTTAATTCGATCACGGTCTACTAAAACAAGTAAAAATTTAAACGTTTGTGCATTTAGTTCAGATTTTAAAGTTCTTTCTAAAATTTCACGTTTTTTGTCAGTACTAACAAGAGGATTATTTAAATATTGTGTTAAATCTTCCGCTGTTTGTAAAAAACTTTCTAAATTTTGGAAATCCGCAGTAATCTGATGCATTATATTTTGTTCAACAGAGAAGTCATATAATGCACGTGCATAAGGAGCTGCAATTTTTGCTGCTAAAGGATTGGTGCTCATAACAAATCTCCTTCTAGTTTAGTAATAGTCTCGTTAATTAAGACAGTTGCACGTTCTTTTTGTCCAAAAGCTTGTTGAGCTCGAGTAGCCGTACGTTTTAAGACTAATGTAATTATCTGTTGTTTAACTTCTAAAAATATTTGTCTTTCCTTTGTACGGAAAGTTGCTAAAGCTCTACTAAAACGAGTAGTTAAATCTTTTTTAGATTGATTAGCATCTGCCTGAAGTAAAAGTTTCTTCGTTGCTACTGTTTCAGTCTTAATTTCGGTAATGACTACATTAGCTTGAGTTAATTGTTTTTGAGCTTCAGTTAAACGTTTATTTGCCTCATTTAACCGTTCTTCAGCGTCTTGAACGCCTGTTACAATATCACTTTTACGTGCTTCTAATGAAGATCCTAAAAAATCACGACCGACATAAACTAGAATACCGATTAAAGCAATAATGTTAATTACGCCTGTTTCTAGGATATCAAGATTTAAAGTAATACCTTCGTTTTCGGCAAGTAATGTAAAAATTTGATCAAAATTTTCCATGTTTTAGAGTTTTTATTTAAACTATTTGCTTATAAAAAAGGAAATTACGTTTAACAAAAAATTTAAATTGATAATCTAGTTTCAATTTCTGCAGACAATGATGTAACAATTGCATCTAAATTATTTAGAGCAGTGTTTTTCTTGTCAAGTAGATCTGCTGTAATAGTATCTAATAAGTTATCAATGTATTTTTGTGAAATATTTAGTTCAATTTCTAAAATTTCTTTGTGAATTTTTTGTGAGTTCGTAATCTCTAATTGTGCTTCTTTGCGTACGCTATTCAATTCTTGTTCGTATTGAGCAGTCAATTCATTTGCTTGTGCTAAAATTTCAGAAGCCTTAGCAAGATTATTTAAAATATATTCGTTACGCTCTGCGATAACCTCTAATAAAGGGCTATACAATACAGTATTCAGAAATACCATCAATAATAAAAATTGAATGGCTACTAATGGTAAAGTTGCGTTGATATCGAATAACCCACCTGGTCCAGTAACTTCTGAATTTGAAATTAATATTGAAAAATTAAGCATATAAAATATATATGTTATGTTTTACAAAAGTTTAAAATAGATATAATTGAAAGATTTTTCAATTATATCTATCCATTTTATGAGTTAAAGTTTAATTAACTGTTAAATGGGTTAGCAAATAATAATGCTAATGCTACTACTAGACCGTAGATAGTTAACGCTTCCATGAACGCTAAACTTAATAATAAAGTACCACGAATTTTGTTTTCAGCTTCAGGTTGACGAGCGATACCTTCAACAGCTTGACCAGCGGCATTACCTTGACCAATACCAGGACCAATCGCAGCTAAACCAATAGCTAAACCAGCAGCTATAACAGAAGCAGCAGAAATAATACTATCCATAATAAACCTTAATTAATAAATGTAAAATTAATATTTGTAATGTTATTTTAAGAAAATCTAGTTTAATAATAATTTACTCAAGAGCCTCTGTAATATAAGCAGCAGCTAATGTTGAGAAAATTAATGCTTGTACTGAACCTGCGAAAATACCTAGCATCATAATTGGTAATGGAATTACTAATGGAACTAGAGAGGTCAATACAGAAATCGTTAACTCATCAGCAAGAACATTCCCGAATAATCGGAAGCTTAATGATAACGGTTTTGTAAAATCTTCTAAAATGTTGATTGGTAGAAGAAGTGGAATTGGTTCGATATAACGTTTGAAATATCCTAACCCTTTTTTGCTTAAACCTGCATAGAAATATGCAAGTGATGTTAATAATGCTAATGCTACTGTAGTATTAATATCATTAGTTGGTGCTGCAAATTCTCCTTCTGGAAGCTTAATTAACTTCCAAGGGACAATTGCACCTGCCCAGTTACATCCAAAAATAAATAAGAATAAAGTACCAATAAATGGTATCCATTCTTTATAAAAACTTTCACCTAATTGATCTTTTGCAATTCCAGCTACGTAATCAACTGTCGCTTCCATAAAGTTTTGCCAACCGTGTGGAATTCGCTCAGTATTTTGCGTACCTAAAAGTGAAAAAATTAATAAGATAGTGAAAACAAACCACATCACAACCAATACTTGGCCGTGTACTAGAAAGCCTGCAATATCCCAGTAAAAGTGTTTTCCAACTTCTGCTTCCGCTAATAGTGTAAACGTACTTGAATAAAAATTATCTGGGTACATATAATTTAACTAATTTAGTAAATTACCCAATATTAAAAAATATACAGGAACAATAAATATTATAATCTTTTCTAATCTAAAATAAGTATTTTTTTACATAAAAGCTCTTTAAAATATTAGATATCACTTTTTAACCATTCGTAACCTTTTTGTTCTAATTCTTTCGCTAATTCGGCCGTTCCTGTTTTAATAATTTTTCCATCTTGCATTACGTGAATAAAATCAGGTTTCACATAGTCTAGTAATCTTTGATAATGAGTTATCAGAATAATTGCTTTATCTTCATTCATAAAACTACCTATCCCTTTCGAAATAATTCGTAAAGCATCAATATCTAAACCTGAATCTGTTTCATCTAGGATTGATAATTTTGAATCTAATAACAGCATTTGCAAAATTTCATTTCGTTTTTTCTCGCCACCAGAAAACCCTTCATTAACATTTCGACTTAAAAAAGTTGGAGACATTTCTACAATTTTTAATTTTTCACTTATGACACTTAAAAATTCAATTGGACTAATTTCCTCTTTGCCCTCTGTTTTTAGCTTTGAACTATATGCTAAATATAGAAAATCTTCATTACTAACACCAGGAATTTCAATAGGGTACTGAAATGCGAGAAAAATTCCTAAATGTGAACGTTCTTCAGGCTCAAGTGTTAAGATACTTTTGCCTTCATATAAAATTTCGCCACCAGTGACATCATAAGCTGGGTGCCCTGCAAGAACTTTGGATAAGGTACTCTTTCCTGATCCATTTGTACCCATGATTGCATGGATTTCACCTTTATTTATAGTCAAATCTAATTTTTTTAAAATTTCACTTTCATTAATCGCTGCTTGTAAATTTTGTATTTCTAAAATAGGTGTTTTTATATTCATTATCCAATACTTCCTTCTAACTTCAAACTTAATAATCGATCTGCTTCAACTGAAAATTCCATAGGTAATTCTGTAAAAACTTCGTTGCAAAATCCACTAATAATTAAACTAACAGCTTTTTCTAGTGAAATGCCTCGCTGCAAAAAGTAAAAAATCTGTTCTTCACCAATTTTTGAGG